ATTACTTTTCAAGACAATTTCTTTCAAATTCATTAAAATTTCATGTACGGATTCTTGAATACCTACTATGGTAGAATATTCATGTGGTATTTTCTCAGATTTTGCGCATGTGATACATGTACCTTCTATTTCTCCGAGCAAAGCTCTTCGCATTGCAATGCCTATTGTATCGGCTTGACCTTTCATAAGTGGGGCCAGAATAAAGCGTCCATAATAAAGACGCTTACTGTCTGCTCTTGATTCAACACACTTCCACTGTAGTGTCCGAGTAGATACTGTTACTTTCTCTCGAACCATAGTATATTATTTGATCAAATCATTGAATTATTTATTTCTCTTGAAATCTCTTCAATGTTTATTTTTACACACGTCTTTTTTTAGGAGGCCTACAGCCATTATGTGGCATAGGAGTTACATCCCGTATGAAACTTAATAGTATACCACTTCTACGAATAGCTCTTAATGCCGCATCTCTTCCGAGACCCGGGCCTTTTATCATAACTTCTGCTCGTTGCATACCTTGATCCACTACTGTCCGAATAGCATTTCCTGCTGCGGTTTGAGCGGCAAATGGTGTACCCCTTCTTGTACCCTTGAATCCACAAGCCCCGGCAGAGGACCAAGAAATTACTCGACCCCGTACATCTGTAACAGTCACAATGGTATTGTTGAAACTTGCTTGAACATGAATAACTCCCTTGGGGATTCTACGTGTATTCTTACGTGAACCAATACGTCTATTTCTACGCGAACCAATTTTTGGTATAGGTTTTGCCATATTTTATCATCTCATAAATATAAGTCAGAGATATATGGATATATCCATTTCATGTCAAAACAGATCCTTATTCTTTTTTTTTTTTTTTTTTTACTTATTTTATTTATTTATTTGTACATCTGTACATCGGGTCCTTTAGATTTCGAGAGTCTTTTTGTTTTAGAAAGATTATCCTTGTCTTTGTTTATGTCTCGGGTTAGAACAAATTACTATAATTCGTCCCCGCCTACGGATCAATCGACATTTTTCACAAATTTTACGAACGGAGGCCCTTATTTTCATATTTGTCATTCCTTTTTTTAATTCCGAATCTACTTATTGGAAGAAAATAAGTTTCTTGAAATTTTTAATTTCGAATTGTATCCTCACTAAAGAATGTTGAAATTGAAAAAACCGCCTAATCATTCAAGTCTTTGCTTTGGAGTCTCTAAATTATACGCCCTTTGGTTGAATCATAAGGACTTACCTCAATTTTTAGTCTATTTCCTGGTAGTATACGTATAAAACTACATGAAATCCTTTACGAAACAAAAACCTGAATAATTTTTTTGTTATCTAAACGAATCCGGAAGATACATACCATCGGTAAGTTGTTCAGTAATTAAACCCTCATGAATCCATTTTTGTTGTTTCATTCCAGGTAAAACCGCTTTGAAGTATCAACTAATGTAAGAGGGATAATATTAGAAACTTGTCCTTTCTCTCTTTTCACAAATATGACCGTGTCGGCTATTAGAAAGATTACCATATATAACACAAAACTTCTCCGCCGATTCCTTCTAGTCGAGCCTTTCGGTCTGTCATTATACCTCGAGAAGTAGAAAGAATTACAACCCCCATTCCGCCTAAAATTCTAGGAATTCGTTGATAGTTAGAATATATTCGTAGACCGGGTCGACTGATCCGTTTTAAATTTAAAACAGTTCTATATGGTCCTTTCCTATTTCTTCTATGTCGTAGGGTTAAAACCAAAAAATATTTATTGCTTTCTTGATGTTTTCTCACGTTTTCAATAAAACCTTCTTGGAAAAGGATTTTAACAATATTTTCAGTGATGTTAGTAGATGGTATTCGAACTGTTCTTTTTTTATTCATGTCAGCATTTCGTATAGAGGTTATTATGTCAGCAATAGTGTCTTTACTCATGATAAACTAAGATTTTTGTTTCCCCCGAATTTTGATATAATCAACATGCTCTTTTTCTTTTTTTCTGAATTTTTTAATATTTATGAATTCTTTTTTTTTTTTTTTTATGAATTATTAAAGATATATACGTGATAGATAAACAATTTACTAATTAATTAAATAAATTTAATCAATTTCATTCAAATACTATATTAAGGTCTTCCCCTATAATACTTCAGGTGCTAATGAAACTATTTTAGTGAAATTTAACTGTCTTAATTCCCGGGCGATCGCGCCGAAAATTCGGGTTCCTTTTGGATTTCCTTCTTGATCAATAACAACCGCAGCGTTGTCATCATATCGTATTATCATACCGTTGTCGCGTTTGAGTTCTTTACAAGTACGTACAATGACAGCTCGGACCACTTCTGATCTTTCTAGAGGTGTATTTGGTACTGCTTCCTTGATTACAGCAACAATAATGTCACCAATATGAGCATATCGTCGATTACTAGCTCCTATGATTCGAATACACATCAATTTTCGGGCCCCGCTGTTATCCGCTACATTCAAATGGGTTTGAGGTTGAATCATATCATTTTTTTTTATCGGTTTTTTCTTTTTCAATGCAAAGGTATAAATAAAAAAAAGAAATATTATTTGTTCAAAACAAAAAAAGAAACCTGCAATTGTTTTTTTTTTCATCCCAAAAACCCCTTTCGTTTGTTTCTACATTCCTATCCAGAAAGAATGAATTGAGTTCGTATAGGCATTTTAGATGCCGCTATTGAAATAGCCCTTCTAGCTATATTTTCTGCTACTCCGCTCATTTCATAAAGTATTCTACCGGGTTTAACGACAGCTACCCAATATTCGGGAGATCCTTTCCCCGAACCCATACGTGTTTCTGTAGGTCTTACTGTAACAGGTTTGTCTGGAAATATGCGTACCCATATTTTTCCACCGCGGCGTGCATTTCGTGTCATTGCTCGCCGCCCTGCTTCTATTTGTCTAGATGTGATCCAAGCGGGTTCAAGCGCTTGAAGAGCATATCTACCGAAGCAAATACGATTACCTCGATAAGATATTCCTTTCATTCTTCCTCTGTGTTGTTTACGGAATCTGGTTCTTTTGGGGTTATAGTTGATGGTTGTTTAGCAATTCCATCCATCTCTACTACAGAACCGGACACGAGAGTTTCTTCTCATCCAGCTCCTCGCGAATTAAACAATTAAAAAAAATTAAACAAAAAAAATACACGGTTAATAATCTATGGAATCGTGGGATTCTTTGAAATTTGATCTAATCGATTATAAATTAGAAATTTTTTGTGTTTTAATATATAATTTAACACGTATTTATATAATTTAACACGTATTCTATTTATAGATAATGTCGTTTTGGTAGAACGCTATAATGAATCTTTATTTTGTTTTTCCTTTTATTTCGAATCGACTAAAATTTAGAAATAAAAAAAAATTCGCGGGCGAATATTTACTCTTTCAACATTCAGTTGTAAGATTAGTCTATGACATGACCTCTCAGAATAAATGAATAGGTTTCCGGTTCGTTCCGCCATCCTACTCAATGAATCATTAGGATTCGTTTTCAATAGAATCTTATGCATTCACAGGTTCTGTCGTTCCCACCACTTCTCGATTAATGATTAGGTCTGAATTTTACAACGGAGCCTCCAATTAAATTGATTCTTGAGTCAACCTTCTCAGTCTTTATTGGCTCGGGGCTCTTGATTTTTTGTTCTATGCACGGATTTGTCTAATTATGGATCAATCAGTATTGATGCTTTATTACATTCCCTTTATATGAGATGACTCATAGACCTTACATATTGGAATTATATATCATTAATATTCTTTTTCTATCTTTCTCTCACCCTTCCATTTATCTGTATACTTGATATTGCTTTACAACCCATAATCAGATTTTTTTTGTTTGTTTATGTAAAAAAGATTTCAGTTGCTACAATGATATGACTTATATATCATATCTTGACTGGTTCTTTCTATTCAGATAACACGAAGTGATGAGTTGGTTATTAGTTCTATAGTTATCAGTTTGTACTATGGGCTGTCCATTTTTTTGAATCCCAACCCTAAAAAAACCAACGAGTCACACACTAAGCATAGCAATTATATCAAATGATTAATCGAATTTTTATTCAACCTTATAGAATTGTTCTTTTTTTTTATTATTTACCAGAAAAAGAATGAAAGAGTTTGCCATTTTTTGTTTTATCACCAGATAGAACTAAATATAAGTCAAGTAAGTTCTTATTATTCCTCGTCTACAAATATCCAAATTTTGATGCCTAATACCCCATAGATAGTTCGAACTGCATAGGAACAATAATCAATTTTAGCTCGAATGGTTTGTAGAGGAACTCTACCTTCTCGGATCCATTCAACACGTGCAATTTCTTTTCCGTCGATACGCCCTGCAATTTGTACTTGAATCCCTTTTGTACCTGCCTGTTCAGTTAATTCAATAGCTTTTTTCATTGCTTTGCGAAATGAAACTCTATTCTTTAATTGTCCGGCTATAAATTCTGCAAGAATATTGGGGTGCCCGTAAGGATTTGCAATTCTTGTAATAGCAATGTTGAGTTTTCGGTTTACACAATTGAGTTCTTTTTGTACATGCGTCTGTAATTCTTCGATTCTTCGAGTCCTGTCTTCTATTAATAACTTGGGGAATCCCATATAGATTATGACCTGAATCAAATCGATTCTTTTTTGAATCTCTATACGTGCAATTCCCTCTACATTAGAGGATATTTTCATATTATTTTGCACATAATTTTTGATACAATCTCGTATTTTTTGATCTTCTTGTAGATCCTTTGAATAATTTTTTGGTTGTGCAAACCAAAGAGAATGATGATCTTGGGTTGCACCAAGTCTGAAACCAAGTGGATTTATTTTTTGTCCCATAATCCCCCACTACTATATATATCGTGAAACGTGACATCTGTTTGTATTTTTTTTTTATTCATTCGATTTTTTTTAAGCATAACATAATATAGCGTATTTGTATTTTTTATAATATAAAATATTCTTCCTTTAAGTATTCCTCAGCT